TTCGTCGGCTCTAATTGTTACCATGAGTATAATTTTTTTTTAGTTAAAGAAAAAAAACAATGCCTACAGGAAAAGGACTAATCGGTTATTTCTGCCATCGCCTCAAACGTGTCAATATTCTCACTAATGGTACGTAAATGTAACTCCTTGTTCAAAGAACTATTCAGAGTGCCTCGAGCTCCTTTTAAAACTTGTTGGAAAACCTGTTGTCGGACTTGCTGAACCGCCCTTTGGTGGTCAAAACGAATGGTTTCATTTTTGTAATTTTCTAATTCTTCCAAAGTCTTATAAGTTGACTTAATCAAATTCAATTTTTCTCGTTCTATCTTCGAGTATCCATTCACTCGAAATTGATCCGCTTCCCTTTCGACTTTCCGTAAGCGAGCCCGGGCTTTTTCCAGCCGTTGAATGGCCCCCCCCTGCAGTTCCTCTGAATTTCGAATAGTATTCAGGATCTTCCGTTTTCGATTATCTAATAAATCACTTAATGAAAGTAGATTATCTTTCCATTCATCTCAAAACTTACATGATCCCTTCCCGAACCAAACATGAATTTTTCGATTCATTTGGCTCTCACACTCAATTACTTCAACTTTTTAAGTATGGGGGCAATTCCCATATCTTTTTTTTTAATGTAATGAGCCTATCCTCTACCTCCCTTCTCTATTCATATTCCAAGATGTCGCGACTAATCACTAATCCAAGACCAGAATATTTTGAGGACTCTTCTGACGGAACAAAACAAAAATATTGAATTGTCAGCAAAGTTGTTTCTTTTTTTCGTCAAATCCAAAGAATTCTTCTTACTTTATATTATACACAGGTCACCGATTCAGCATAAAAAGCGGTTGATTGAAATATTTCAAATATTTTGCATTCCAATAAAAGAAAAGGCTCAAATAATTTTATCGACATGAGTGTTTTATATCGAAAAAAAACTCAAATTCCAATTATTCATTTTGTAAACATTTCTATTCTATATTAATATAGTAGTAGAAAGAGTACCATGCTGCGTCTGGACTTCAAACAGTTTGGTTTAGCTTTAACCATGTTAATGACCCCCCACTATTGGTTTGGTTGATAGAGAATCAAAGTAGATTTACCAATGAATCACGAAATGCTATGGTTCTTAAATATGATTTGAAATTGATTCAGAAGTAATTCGCGGAATCATGCACCTTTTTTGATCTAGTTATAATGAAAAAAAGTACAGCTGGTTGGATCCAGCCTATTCTTGAAATAAACAACTCGCACGCACTCCCTTTCCAAAAAAGATCAATACACCAAGGACTACACTTAGATTTATTGGATTTGTTGCTAAAATATCGGTATTAAACCCGAAACTCCCGGCAAATGACCAGCGAACCAAGGAAACGAAAGAATCGGTTATATTTTTCATATTATCTCCTCTTTTAGATAGACTAAAAAAAAATACGTAATTTGCATATTTATAGGATTAAACAAAGGGATTCGCAAATAAAAGCGCTAATGCTACAACCAGTCCATAAATTGTTAAAGCTTCCATAAAAGCCAGACTAAGCAATAAAGTACCTCGTATTTTTCCCTCCGCCTCGGGTTGTCTCGCGATACCTTCTACAGCTTGACCCGCAGCAGTACCTTGACCTACTCCAGGTCCAATAGAAGCAAGCCCGACGGCCAACCCAGCGGCAATAACAGAAGCGGCAGAAATCAGTGGATTCATGATAAGTTCCTCGCACTAAAATAAAGAAATAGTTAATGATACAATCATCCGATGAATTATGACTTAATTATTCCATCGCTAAGATTCATCCAGTCGAAATAACTAAGAACTCGGAATTGAAGTAATAATAATATTAGTATTAAACCATAAAAGCTACTTCGATATCTCTTTTTTAGTTCCGATCCACAGGATTTTTGTGAATCCATACGACTTTTGTTCTTCCATTTCTTCTTTCCAAACCCTTTTTTAATTCTTCGTTCGTTAGTTTTCTTTATTTCATCGCTTTATTCATTCACATTCAATTCACAGGCAAAGACGAAACCGAAGAATTTCTATTGGAATCTCTATCTAAGTTCACAATAGTAGGGCGGATTAGATATATCTTTAGTTGATATATAACTATCAATATCTAATATCATATATACATGTCTTTCTTCCATAACGTAAACCAACTATTCATATCTTAGATTCAAACTATTCGTATCTTAAAGTCAATCGTATTCTAGAATCATTCTTGGAACCATACACAAGAGTTGGCTTAGAGTCATTAGATCCCATATACCCAATTCTGTTCCCTTCTCCCAATCAACCCATTTTTTATGAATCTCGTTTGGCGAATCATTGCATAGAAACAAACATAAGTACTTTATTCCGGTAAGGTCATTCACTTTAATTATTTAATTCTTTATTAATATTTTCTTTTGGTCAATTGTTGAATTGAATAAAATCAACTGAAATGGGAATCATTCTAGAAAGCATCTTTCTTTTTCTTTTTTTTTTTTTAATCACACACCGTGTAAATTGTGATACTATAAGAATTTTTATATTAAGAATTTTTATTCAAATAATGACTCCTTATATTTGAATTGAATGAACAAAACAATAGAATGATAATATTCATTGGCAGGAGTATGATATAATAAAGCCAAACATGAATTTTAGGAAAAAGATCTTTTTGATCTCTTTCCTTTTTTACAATTCCCCAATATCTGAATTTTTTTTCTACGACTCTTGGTCGTATATCCCGTATTTGTCTATTTCTATTTGTATATTGATGTTTCCTAAGTGAATTATCTTTAGTTACGCATACACTGCGTTATTCTAAGCTAAAAAAAAAAAAAGAGACTATTTTGAAAACTATTCAATGATGGCCCTCCATAGATTCGCCTATATAAGCCGCCGCTAAAGTTGCAAAAATAAGAGCTTGAATACCGCTTGTAAATAATCCAAGGAACATCACAGGTATAGGAACCACTAAAGGTACTAAAGAAACAAGAACAACAACTACTAATTCATCAGCTAATATATTCCCGAAAAGTCGAAAGCTAAGTGATAAAGGTTTTGTGAAATCTTCTAAAATGTTAATGGGTAAAAGAATTGGAGTCGGTTGAATGTATTTACTGAAATAACCTAATCCCTTTTTAGAAAGACCTGCATAGAAATATGCTACTGACGTGAGCAAGGCTAAAGCAACGGTAGTATTGATATCATTCGTAGGTGCAGCTAACTCCCCATGGGGTAACTGTATTATTTTCCAAGGTAAAAGAGCACCGGACCAATTCGAAACAAAAATAAATAGAAACATAGTTCCAATAAAGGGAACCCATGGACCATATTCTTCTCCAATCTGAGTTTTGCTCACGTCTCGAATAAATTCAAGGACATATTCGAAGAAATTTTGACCGGCAGTCGGAATAGTTTGTGGATTCCGAACAGCTATAAGGGCTGAACCTAATAAGATAGCAATTACAACCCAAGAAGTAATAAGTACTTGGGCATGGACTTGTAAACCTCCTATTTGCCAATAGAAATGTTGGCCTACTTCCACACCGGATATATCGTATAACCCTTTTAGTGTGTTACTGGAACATGATATAACATTCATATTGCCCTCTAACAGAAATAGAACTTTAAAAAGAATTATTTTGATTCAACCCTCTCCCTTTCGACTTGGATACTTTAATTAGAATTATCCGTTTTGAATACCCGCTAATCACCCACCGTTTTTTTTAATTTCTTTTCTTTTATGCGATTCAAGAAGAGTAACCGATTCCAAAAATCCATGTAGTTACCAAAAAAAATTATTTATCTTATTATTAATCAAAGATTTCGTATATAGCTAGAACGACCCTCACAAATTGCAAATACAAATTTATTAAGAATTAATCGGATTGAAGCTATAGCGTTATCGTTTGCTGGAATCGAAATATCTGCGAGATCGGGGTCACAATTTGTATCGATTAAACAAATTGTTGGAATTCCAAAAGCGATACATTCTCGAAGAGCCGTATATTCTTCTTGCTGATCAACGATGATTACAATATCCGGTACCCCCGTCATATATTGAATCCCGCCCGGATACGTTTGCAAGCGTGATAATTGTCTCTTCAGGATAGCTGCATCTCTTTTTGGAAGACGGTTGAGTCTCCCCGTCTTTTGTTCCGCTCTCAAATCCCTGAACTTATGAAGTCTCGTTTCTGTAGTGGACCAATTCGTTAACATACCACCGAGCCCTTTTTTTTTAATAAAATATAATGACATATAATGACACCGGGTTCTTATTGCAGCTCGTGCTACTAAATCCGCTGCTTTATAACAAGCTTCTGATAAAAAACGAGCAGTTCTTGTCAGATTTGTAATATGAATACCTTTATGTTTTGCTGAGATATAAGGTGACATTCTAGGATTCCATTTCCTAGTACCATGACCAAAAGGAATTCCTGCTTCCACCATCTCTTCAAAATTGATATTCCACTATCTTCTTGCCATTTCTCCCCATACTTCCTCTTTTTTTTTTATTTTTTTTATCAAAAAAATAAAAAAAAAGAGACGAGTGAAATAAATAATTGTTCCAATGGAACCTTCTCTTCTACCAGAGATTGGCCATTGATACACAATCCAGGCCATTCATTACTTTCTATTCGTTATTATCTTTCTTTTCTTACTATTAAGAAATCAAAGGATCAAAAATAGTTAAGAGAATCCGCTACTTAGGACTCATTAAATCCTCTAAATTATTGTTCTGATGTATCATGTAAAGTCTTTGAAATGCAAAAGTCTAATAATTCTCTGTGGTGTAAGAAAATATCTATCATCCCCCCCCCGAATAAATTCTTTTTTTTTGTTTCCAAAAGAATATTGTTATGCTGCCGTGAACAGTGCACTAATGCTTTGAATCCGGTACCAACGGGTATCATCCCCCCCAGAACAACGTTCTCTTTCAGGCCTTTCAACCAGTCGATACGACCCCGGAGAGCTGCTTTTGCTAAAACCCGAGCGGTTTCTTGAAAACTTGCTTCAGATATAAAACTTTGAGTATTCAGAGATGCTCTCGTTATTCCCAATAATATAGCTCGATAACGGATCGCTTCTTCCAAAGCACGCCCCGTTCGCTCCGCTCGTAACAATCCAATAAGTTCGCCGGGTAAAAAAATATTAGACATTCCGTCTTCTGAAACCAACACTTTTGATGTTATTTGACGTACAATAATTTCGATATGTCTATTATGGATTTGGACCCCCTGGGATCGATAAACCTTTTGGATCTTATTAACCAAAGAGATACGACTTTGCACTATAGTTAGCTCAGCACCAATTAGGAATCCCCAAGGAATCCCAAGAATTCTTGTTATACGCGCGTTCCAACCCTCAACTCTTTTTTCTAGGTTCATCGATATTGAATCAATCGAACGCACTTCTAACACTTGTTCTACTTTTGGAAGACCCTGCGTTATATCACCAGATCTTGATTTTTCATATATAAATGTAATTAATGTATCTCCTTCATAAAGGATTTCTCCATAATGCCCATGAACAGTAGCTCCTGGAGTAGCCAAATAAGGCTTAGCTGATCTTATTACTACAGAGCCAGCTTGAACAATTAAAACTTGACCTGATTTGAGGTGCGGTCCATTTGTGGCTATACATATATTTTCACAAATAAACTGCCCAAGACTCATTATTGTGGACATTTCCTCACAATAATTATGATGGATAAAATACCAATTCAAATTAAATGGATTCAAAACAATCTTACTGTCTGGATCAGGATTATAAATTCTCTCGTTTTCATCCATTAAATAAAATTTACGTACTTGAAAAGTCTGTTTTAAATTATCAAGTTTCAAATAGTTAGTTACCGAAATCGGATTATAAGTTATTAAATAGTAAAATGAATAAAAATTCGCAATTTGAAGGACTGTTCCTAAGGGTCCCAACGAATTCCTAATTGGAATTAAAGGATCTTTTTGAATGTGAATTGATTGCTTTATCACATTATGATATTTGATATCGTTGAATGGACCCATTCGAAAACAATTAGATGATGACAAAATTATCAAAGACTGGCATTCCTTATTTCTATTCAACAAGGTATGAATAGTTCCTTGATTTTGGCTAAGTGATTGTTGAACCCTTGCCTTGAAATAAATGGAGTAAAACGGATTTCTATTGGTGCGATCTGGACCATTATCAGAGATCAATCCTGGACTTGACGGAGCATTCCTTTTTCTGATATACGAAATATGGGATTGCACTAAGTCGATTCTTAGGAAATCTCGAATCATACCGTTTGTACTTACTTCAACAAAGGAAGCACAGACCTCTTCGACGGAAGAACTTTTTTTGTCTTGGTCCCAATTCAAGACTAAACAAGTTCGAACTAATTGAATACTTGTGTCAGAAATACCCCGAAAGGGTTTGCCCTTTCCATAAAGGATATAATTGACAGCTTGAAGGTGCATATTATCCTTTTCCCGCAGCAGATCCTGGGGGAAGAGTGTTGCTAAATTGATACCGCTCGCTATTTCATATGTGACTACGGGTCGAACCAAAACAAAATGCTTTTTCTTGGTAGGTGTGATCCGTTGGACATAGATCCATTTTTTCAATTTTTTTGATTCCCGGGTGGATTCCTTAAGTTCTTTTTTTCCCGTTTCCGGCGGTATCAAGATGCCACTGTGTCGGGATATCTTATCCGTTTCCCCAGGAAAATGGATATCCCCAGAAAAAATTTTTAGTTCAATCTTTTTTTTTTTTTTCTCCACTCGGACTAATCCGCCCACTTGGCTTCTTCTATTTAAAGCGATCCGGGTATCTACTCCAATGATACTATTATTCCGTACCATTACGTAAGAAGATTCGGGTAAAATATGCACTTCCTCGGGAATGAAAAAAAAGCGATCAATTTTCATTTGAAATTTTGTCTTAATTTTTTTGACTCCTCGATACTCAATCAAGTCCTCTTTTTTGACGATTGAATGCGCCCCTATAGTCCCATATTTAGTAATTCCTGAATTCTTTCTTCTGTATCGAGGATCATCAAAATAAGCAAGAATACTATTTTTACGGAAAATACCCTTTATGGGTATTTCAATCGAGATACCTGAATGGGGCATTAGTTCTTTCTCTTGTTCTTGAATGGAGTGGAACGGAATGAGAAATTGATTTCTTCGCCTTTTTGCCAATAAATCAGAATTCTTGTGGAGAATTGCAGGATGTATGAGATTACAATGACCAATACCTATGATTGGATTACCTATGATTCGATTAAATCCCGAATAATCCAAAATACCATCTTCTTTTTTATCAGAAAAATCTGACCTAACTAATTGGTGTCTCACTTGATCATTATTCACTGAGAGGCTAGAAATATATCTTCGTTCGACAGAATGAGAATGGATGTTCAGTTGATCTTGATCCTTGTGGAGTGAAAAAGAAACTACACCGGATCTGCACGAACCTCCTGATAATATCCATAAATGGCTTGTTTTTGGTAAGAGCCGGACATTACTATATTG